AGTTTTTGATCGGAATGGAATATTAATCAAACCGAGGACCCCTTAACTATTTTGGGGTTAATAGAACGAATCACACTTTTACCACTAAACTATACCCGCTCCAATCCGATTATTGTATATAAATGGACTTTTTGTCGAACAAGAAACTCGGGCGTAATCAAAAGATAGGATCATAAAAGAATCATTAAAATGAGAGCCTTGACGTGTTTTGTTAGAGGACCTAATGAGAGTAGAAAAAGAGGACTTATTTATTCATTTATTCAAATAATAAATAACTCAAAAATAACTAAATAAAATAAGAAGTGTTTTCTTTTTCTGGAGGTTTTCGACAGATAGGTCTCGACAAAACTACTTAATTTAAGCCAACAAAAATAAAGAAGATAAGAAATTAAAATAGGAAATCACGCTTTGATTCTATACCTAAATTGTTCTTTTTATGACTTTTGTTGTTTCAATAACAAGCCTTTTTGTTTTCAAATGAATTGTTTTCAAATAAAATACAAAATTTTATTACGATTGAACAAAAAAGGCCCGGCCCGGCTAGGTACTGACCAGGCCAAGCCGTGGAAATAAAAGGCCCTTTCGGACGAAATCAAAGAGTTTTTTTTATTTATTATTTTGTCTTTTTTTGATTTCTATATTATATGGAATTTATATATTAAACATATATTAATTAAACAAATCTATATTAAATATATCAACAAATCCAGATTCCATTTCTAGATTTTATTTCTATTGGATTTTTTATATTTATTTCATTTATAATTTATATTGGATTTATGTATTGAACTATTGTAGGTTGGATTGGTGATATCTCTTTCAAGCCCTTTCTTTATATTCTTTATATATTCTTATTTATATATTCATATTTTTTATATAAACATATAAATATATTCATATTTTTTACATAAAATATAAACATAAATGCTTTTATTTTATCTAAACTAAATGGAATTTAGTTTTATATCATTATCATTCTATATCTATTGTATAATTTATTATATCTGTTCTATATTACACATAATATAATAAAATAAAATGAATAAAATAATAAAAAATACTCAAAAAAGAAATAGAAAAATATAAAATACAGAATTCTAATAATCTAAAATTCTAATAATCTAACAAATCTAATATAACATATATATTAACATACAAAAATAACATATATTAAAAATAACATATATTAATATAATATGTATTAATATATAAAAAAAATATATGATATAGTAACATATAAATAATATAATAAATAATACATAAAAAGAAATATATAAACACTAAATAATTAAAACAAATATAAAACAAATAAAAATGAAGAAAAGAAAAAATAAGGGCTTTTTTTCAAGCCTTTTTTTTGTGATGTAACATAGTAATTAACCCCTTTCAATTGGGGGAGAGATGGCTGAGTGGACTAAAGCGTCGGATTGCTAATCCGTTGTACGAGTTTTTCGTACCGAGGGTTCGAATCCCTCTCTTTCCGTTTTCATCGATACCTTTTTATTTTCTTTCGAATTTCTCGCGAGTCCGATTGGAATAGATAAAATCCTACTAAGCTAAGAATGTTTTAAAATCAAGGAAGAAAAACCTTATTTCTTTTTTATTCTTCACGTCCAGGATTACGCCCTGGATCATTAGATAGGAATCCGAAGATAAAGAGAGAAACAAAGAATATTACTACCGTGTAAACAAATAGTTTGAGAGTAAGCATTACACAATCTCCAAAATTCTTTTTTAGGAAAAAAGAGAATAGATTCGCTATTTTTATTTTAGACCGCATACCCTACTATTTTTATTTTGTATTTTGACACCAAGAAATAAAGTTTTTTTTTTTAGAAATAGAAAACGAAATTATCAAAAAATGCATTTGTAATATTTTTATTTTTAATAAAAGTGTAGTTTTTCATTACCAAAAATTTTCTTTCATACCCACAATTAGACATTGTGAGTACTCCAATAAGGTCTTTCAACGGAAAAAGGTCAGAATAAGGAAATGGGTTGATCCAGATTTAGCGCGGCTGTACAAGAATTCCAATATTTGAATCGGGAGTTCATACTCTAAAACTTATCTAATCTTATCAAGTGTTATGTTAGAATTTTTTTTTTTTCGAATCAATCATGGATTTGCCTAGGACATTATTAAAGATCTCATCGAAAACTTACAGCAGCTTGCCAAACAAAAGCTAAGAGCAAAAATAGCACAGGTATTACTGGCATAATATCTACGATTGGATTCAAAAAAGCGTAGGCCTCCGGTAATTTGGCAACGAAAAAACCGCTTGAACAAAGGGCAGAATTAAGACAGATCCAGATCAAATTAAATATATTAAGCATAACAAACATTTTGTTATTTTTGTTATTGAAGATAATTGTATTTATTTTGATTGAGTTATTAATAAGTTGAGTTATTGATAGAAGGGAAAATGAATAAAACTAAATAAGATAGACCCCCAAAACCTTCTTTGAACTCCCCCAATCAAAAATCCTTCAATTCTCAAATCAAAAGAGAATAGATTAAATCATACTTTCATACAATATCTTAATTGAATTCTATGTAATGATCAATAAATTCAGTTTAATTCTATATCGACCCGTATTAAAATTCTAGCAACAATCTACCTATTTTATAGATATTTATGCTGGAGTTGACGAACAACCAATACCAATATTAGTGTTTATTAGGGTCGAATAGAAATGGGGCGTAGCCAAGTGGTAAGGCAACGGGTTTTGGTCCCGCTATTCGGAGGTTCGAATCCTTCCGTCCCAGAGCACACCCAACCCATTATAGCATTATAAATTATAGCATTATAATATATATAATGAATGCTATATATCAGAAAAAAGATTGCCTTTTAAAATACCCTTCCGTTTAAGAGTATAATATTAAGAGTATAATATTGGATTGGAAAAGTTTTATTAGGATTCTTAATAATTCTTCTCTGAATCATATCTTTTTCACCAATTGAATCGTGTTCAAATAACACGCAGATGTAATTGAATCTATTTGTGATCCCTAAATATTAAATATTTAACCTAGAATATCTATAATTCCTTTCAGTAACAATTTTTTTCAGTAAAAGTTTTTTAGTCTATCTGTATGGGGGTCCCATATTATTGTTATTTCGATTCCTATTTTAGCAGCCAGTATGAAAAAACAACAACCTTACCTTACACCAGTCTTTATCCGCTATTTCATATTTCATTAAAAAAAGAAATTGGATTTTTTAGCTATCTAGTTTTTTAATCATTGATGTTTTAATACAAATATGGATTTATTCTAGGATGCTAGAATGTGGTCCTTACTTTAGAATGTTATTCAAATAATGATCTCGAAGCCGGAAATTTTTCAATCACTTAAATCTTTTTGATGATTTCTTATGAGTTCGTAGTACTCGAAGAAGTGTGAAATTGGTAAATTTGTCCTATCACTATCAAGTTACTTGAAGATGCAGATTCAAAAAGAAATTTTTTTTTTTTATTCGTGGTATTTATATTTATTATATTAAATAAATAAAAAAAATGAAATAAAATATATGTATCGGGTATTGGGGATTAAATTTAATTCGTTCTGAGACTTAGTCAGAACCTAGCCATTCATATTTCATATAGAAAGAAAAAGTATAGATTACTATGTACCGACCGAACCAATGACTATTCATGATTCCATAATTGAATCAATTACATACTGGTTCCAAACTAAAGGAATGTTATGGTAAAACTTCGTTTAAAACGATGTGGTAGAAAGCAACGTGCGACTTGAAGGACACGATCCGTTGTGGGTTCTTACATCCACCATTTTTTATTATACAGGAATTATAGAGGAATGAAAGTGCTCTTGACTCGACATCGTTTCTTCTGTTTCACTCGAACTCTCATTTTTTTTGGGGGGGGGGGGTGATGTAAATCATACATGATGGAGCTCGAGTAAAAAGTATTGATTCATTTCTCGGAGGCAAGAATCTAGGGTTAGTATTAATCAATAAATTGTGACAACTTCGTAAATATATTTGTAAATAAATTTTCCATATATAAATCGAAAGGATCCAATTCAAGCAAGTTTAAAATTCAAAAGTCACTTTTTTTGAATTGGTAAAACTTTTTCGATCAAATCAAAAGTGTATTACACAAGAATCACTCAGTCATATGATTCTTTGATAGAAAGAAATCATAAAAAAGGGTATGTTGCTGCCATTTTGAAACGATTCAAAATCACCGAAGTAATGTCTAAACCCAATGATTCAAGGCAAAGATAAAGGATCCTGGAACAAGGAAATACCATTTTCGATTGTCTCAACAACTAGATCAGAATCAAAATAGATTCTAAAAGAGACAGACAAAAAGGGGTTAGAGACCACTCAATAAATCAAATACTTAAAAGGTTTCCTTGAGTTATTTGAGAGTTATACAACTTGAGTTATGAGGGTACAAATTTAGAATACGAATAATTTTTTTTTTTTTTTTTTCGGTAGGAGAAAGAATAAGTACTTAAATCATAGTCTAGTTGGTTTGATGATTTTATGGCTATATTTGACATTATTATTCTATACATAGATATAATTTCCAATTTTCTTGAGCCGTACGAGGAGAAAACTTCTTATACGTTTCTAGGGGGGGTATTGTTCATCTATCCCAATGAGCCATTTATCGAATCGTTGCAATTGATGTTCGATCCCGACGAGAGGGAAGAGATCTTCGGAAAGTGGGTTTTTATGATCCGATAAAGAATCAAACCTATTTAAATGTTCCTGCTATTCTATATTTCCTTGAAAAGGGCGCTCAGCCTACAGGAACTGTACATGATATTTCAAAGAAAGCGGGGGTTTTTACGGAACTTACCCTTAATCACCAAACGAAATTCAATTAATGAAAAATTAATGAAATAAAATATATAAAAAAGAATATATATAAAAGGAAGGTGTAGATGACTTGTAGAGAGCTTTGTATAATCTTTTCTCTGCTATTCGCTCTCCTCTCTTGTTCTATTCATATTTAATTTATTA